CATAAATCTCTTAAATCTGGATAAGAAAAAAAGACAAGATAATTTCTAATATAATCTCTTAAAACAAAAAGGAAAAAGAGAAAAGAATTTCTAAAAAGCTCCCAGCTGCTACTGCTGTTTTCTTGATCTACCCAATTGGTCAAGGAAGCTTTTCAGATGAGACATTCATAAACCACTCTACCTTAATTCTTAGAGGATAATCCCAATTTAAATTGAATAGTACATTATATAAATATATAATAACAAATTCCTAAAAAGATTAATAAAAAAAAGAAAATATACGAAGAAATTCGTCCACCCCCTACATATTTGATAGCCTCTCCCATAAAAAAACTTGAAATACCAACTCCATTTGGAATTCCATCAATTACTTGTCTATCAAAAAAATAATTGAATTTAGCTAACTTTCTGACACTCGCAATTAAAGATACTTCAAAAAAAGCATCTATATAACCACGATTATATGACCAATCATATATAACATTGATTATTTTATCAGCAATAATTTTTTTAGGAACACCTTTTTGAAATAAATTTAATAAGTTCAAATTTTGTAAAGAAGAAAAAACGGGTTTATAGAAAAAAGACGCTATCAATATTCCGAAAAAAGCTAAACTCACCGAAAAAGTTGCATTTGTAAAAAATTCATACCAATCCACAGAATTCTTTGAATTTTGATGTAAAAGGTCTATAGACGGAATTAACAATTTGGATAATATATCCAAATCTATTCCTTCTTGGCTGAAAGAAATTCCAATCGACCCAACGAAGAAAGTAAAGAATACTAATATAAGCATAGAAAATAGCATAGTATTGTCTGATTCATGAGGATAAAAAAAAGGAATGTTTTTAGTACCAAAATAGGTACTATCAAGAAAAAGACGTGTTATGCTTTTGACATTTCGATTAATTCGATGTGAATATGTCCTCTTCCGAAAAAAAGAAGTCCTTTCATTATTATTCATTGTTAATAAAGCTAATAAATGAATCTTCTTTTTTAATTTTTTTTTTCCTTCTTTGCCCCATAAAGATATTGAATAGAATGAACTATTTTTCTTTCCATTGAAATTTTGAAAATGAACGTTTAAATATCCTTCAAAAACAAGTAAATAGATTCGAAACATATAAAATGCAGTTAATCCTGCTGTGGAACAAGCTATTATTGCGAAAATTGGTGAATACAACCAACTATCATTAAGAATCTCATCCTTGGACCAAAAACAAGCAAAAGGTGGAATACCACAAAGAGAAAGTGTACCTATTAAAAAAGCGGTTTTTGTAATAGGCGCATGTTTTGTTAAACCGCCCATAAGAACCATATTTTGACTTTTATCTGGAGAATATCCAACAATTGCTTCCATTGAATGAATAATGGATCCAGATCCTAAAAACAACAATGCTTTTGAATAAGCATGAGTAATCAAATGAAATAAAGCAGCTCGATAAGAGCCCATACCTAAAGCTAACATCATATAACCCAATTGAGACATTGTCGAATAGGCCAAATTTTTCTTAATATCTTTTTGAGCAATAGCTAAAGTTGCCCCTAATACTACTGTTATTATACCTATCAAAGCTATTCCAGTCATTATCGAGGGTATAACTATGAAAAGAGGAAGAAGTCGAGCTACAAGAAAAATTCCTGCTGCTACCATGGTAGCAGCATGTATAAGAGCGGAAATAGGAGTAGGCCCTTCCATAGCATCCGGTAACCATACATGAAGAGGGAATTGGGCAGATTTCGCAACTGAGCCGCAAAATAAGAAGATGGCGCACAAAGTAACAAAAAAGATATTAACCTCATTCTTATAAATCAAGTTATTGAATATTTGAAATAAATCCCGAAATTCCAAACTACCCGTTATCCAATAAAGACCTAAAATTCCTAATAATAAACCAAAATCCCCTACACGATTAGTTACAAACGCTTTTTGACAAGCATTTGCCGCAATAGGACGTGTGAACCAAAAACCTATTAATAAATAAGAACACATTCCAACCAATTCCCAAAAAATATAAACTTGTATCAAATTTGAACTAGTAACTAATCCCAACATTGAAGTATTAAAAAAACTCATATAAGTAAAAAATCTCAAATATCCTTGATCATGAGACATATAATTATCACTATAAATAAGAACCAGAATACCAACAGTAGTGATTAATATCGACATAATAGAAGTAAGTGAATCGATCAAGTAGCCAAACTCTAAAGAAAGATCATTATTTATAGTCCAAGACCATACATATTGATAGATAGAACTGTTCTTGATTTGATGAATAGATAGATCGATCGAAAAAATCATAACTATCGTTAACAATAAAATACTAGGAAAAGCCCACATACGGCGAAGATTTTTTGTTGCCGTGGGAAAAAGAAGAAGTCCTACCCCTATTAAAATAGGAACTGGAAGTGGGATGAAAGGTATGATCCATGAGAATTGGTGTGTATATTCCATACAAAAAAAAATAAAGAATAAAAAATATTTTGATTCTTAATGAATTTTCTTTCTTATTCGTTTGTTTTATCTCTTTTGTAAAGGGTTCGGTTAATAAAAAAGTGGATATATAAATAGAATTTGATATTTTTAATTATTCTAAATCTTTGCACAAACAATATTTCCAATATTGCAAAGTACAAAGTAAAAATAGACCAATAACCAAATTCCTAGTCAAAAATGAAAATTGATATTCTTTTTAGTAATATTAATTAATAATTACTATTTAGAATTACTATTATTAAATAATATAATAATAAATAAAAACAAAATTTGGAAAATGAAAATTTTTATCTATAGAGTGAGGGTAAATAATTACACCAAAACTAAGAACATTCGTTTATTTTGATATCAATCAGAAAAAACAATTCATATGACATGACCCAATAAAATAATCCTTTTTTTTATTATTCAGAAACATTAGTTCAAAAATGAACTAATTGACTAATTGATTGATTATTTTACATTCCAATAAAAAGAAAAAGAGATCTATATATATCTATGTTTGGAAAAATTTGGAAAAGGTTTCTAATATTCAATGTTTTTACTTTAGATAGAAAAAAAAAAGAGGGAATTCAGATAGATAAGACATATGGCTAATTAAAGAAGAATTCGTTTTCATTTACAGAAGAAATGTCTTTCACATCGAACTATAGAAATGAAAAAACTATCCAAGTTGGATGGCAGTTCCAAAAAAGCGCACTTCTATATCAAAAAAAAAAATTCGGAAGACTTATTGGAAAAAAAAGGGATATTGGACAGCATTGAAAGCCTTTTCATTAGCTAAATCCATTTTTACAGGGAACTCAAAAAGTTTTTTTTGTAACAAATAAAAATGTTGGAATAATCTGAATTAGCTCGATTCAAAGAGTATTCTTTAATACTAATTTTATACTAATAAAGATAAAGAATATTTACTAATATAGAATATTGACCATATATTTAGAATATATTATATAGAATATATATAATATATTCTAAATATATAATCTAACTAAAATTTTTGGAATGTATTGTTAAATTATAGATATATTAATTAATTAACTATTTCATTGAAAAAATGGAAATGCATTTCTTTAGAGTAAGAAAATGAAATAACTAAAAAATGAGTCATAAACAACTACAAAAAAATCTTCTTTTTCATTCCTGGATTAAAGTCAGAACTATCGAGTTCCAGTTTCAACAGGGCTTTTTTTGAATTTGAAAAAGTGTAAACTACGAAAAACCCATCCCCCGTTGTTAAATTTGAAAACTAACACTGGAAATGAAAAAAACAAGAATACAACTTCGTATTGAAATTGAAACGTTCTATTTTTTTATTTTAAGATTATTTATATTAATAATAAATTACTATACTTATAGTTAATATTAACTTATAGCTTATAGTTAATATTAATTTATTCTATAATATATTTCTATATTTGAATAAATCCAAATTTCAAATTTATTTAATAATATTTAATAAAATAAATCTTTATTTAGAATTATAATAGAATTCTTGAAATTGTTTCATGTTTAGTAAACAAATGTAATAAATAAATATTGCACTTTAATTAATTCTTTCAATCTCGACGATTGACTAATGAATCGGTTATTATGATTTCGAGTAAGCCGCTATGGTGAAATTGGTAGACACGCTGCTCTTAGGAAGCAGTGCTAGAGCATCTCGGTTCGAGTCCGAGTGGCGGCATGGCATCCTATCCTATATTCTAAAAGAATAAGTCCTATAATGAATTCAATTCCCGATTTCTATTCCTAGTATTCATACCTTTTTTATTTTCATTATAGATATTTATTTTCATTATATATATGATATTTTCAACTTTAGAGCATATATTAACTCATATATCGTTTTCGGTCATATCCATTGTTATTTCAATTCATTTGATAACCTTATTAGTCAATGAAATCGTAGGATTATATGATTTGTCCAAAAAAGCCATGACAATAACTTTTTTCTGTGTAACGGGATTGTTAATTACTCGTTGGTTTTTTTCGGGCCATTTACCATTTAGTGATTTATATGAATCCTTAATCTTTCTTTCATGGGGTTTTTCTATTTTTCATATGGTTCCGTGTTTTAAAAAGGATAAAAACCTTTTAAGTACAATAATCGCACCAAGTGTTATTTTTACCCAAGGCTTTGCTACTTCGGGTCTTTTAACCAAAATGCATCAATCCGTAATATTAGTACCCGCTCTACAATCCCATTGGCTAATGATGCACGTAAGTATGATGATATTGGGCTATGCGGCTCTTTTATGTGGATCATTATTATCAGTGGCTATTTTAGTCATTACGTTTCAAGAAGTCATCCAAATTATTGGTAAAAGCAAGAATTTGGATTCTTTAAATAAAGAATTTGATTTTGCTGAAATCAAATACATGAATATGAATGAAAGAAACAATGTTTTACGAAAAACTTCTTTTTCTTCTTCTAGAAATTATTACAGGTCTCAATTTATTCAACAATTGGATCGTTGGGGTTATCGTATTATTAGTCTAGGTTTTCTCTTTTTAACGATAGGTATTCTTTCAGGAGCAGTATGGGCTAACGAGGCATGGGGATCATATTGGAATTGGGATCCAAAGGAAACTTGGGCCTTTATTACTTGGACCATATTCGCGATTTTTTTACATACTAGAAAAAATAAAAAATTGGAAGGTGTAAATTCTTCAATAGTGGCCTCTATAGGATTTCTTATAATTTGGATATGTTATTTGGGGATCAATCTATTAGGAATAGGACTACATAGTTATGGTTCATTTACATCTAATTGAATTAAAATGAGTAAAGAACCTGAGATATAAAAATATGGAAAGCATATATATATATACTTTCCATAAATTAAACTTGCCAAAAATCGTCGAGAACCCTTTAAATCAAGTAATGTAATGATTCAAGGGGTTCTCACAAACAACAAACATATTCGATTACAATTCCATTTTTTTAAGTGAATCTAACGTAAAAATATCTTTTTCATTGTACAAAGGGTTTTTTCTCTTTTTGATTTATTTGTTTTATTCACAAAAACTATCTATCAAAAATTAGATAGAATAGCTTCAACCTTCTCAACCGAGAATGAGAAAATGAAATCTGGATAAATACCAATACCTATTACGGGTATAAGGATAGAAATCGAAATAAATAATTCTCTCGGCCCAGAATCAAAAAAATAAGAGTTTGGTGTATTAAAGAACTTGTACCCATAGAACATCTGCCGTAAGATAGATAATAAATAAATAGGAGTTAATATCATTCCAATTGCTGTTACAAAAGTAATTAGTATTTTCATCATTAAAAGATATTTTTGACTAGTAATTATTCCCAAAAAAACTATCAATTCTGCAACAAAACCGCTCATGCCCGGCAATGCAAGAGAAGCCATCGATAAGATAGTAAAAATCGTGAATATTTTTGGCATTGGTATAGCCATTCCGCCCATTTCGTCAAGATAAAGAAGACGTAGTCTATCATAACTAGTTCCTGCCAAGAAAAAAAGCGCAGCGCCAATAAATCCATGAGATATTATTTGTAAAATGGCCCCGTTGAGCCCAGTATCACTTATAGAACCAATTCCTAGAATAAGGAAACCCATATGAGATACCGAGGAATAAGCTATTCTTTTTTTTAAATTACGTTGACCAAAAGATGTTGAAGCGGCATAGATTATTTGAATAGAACCTAATATCATTAACCAGGGACAAAATATGGAATGAGCGTGGGAAAATAATTCCATATTAATTCGAACCAACCCATACGCTCCCATTTTTAATAAGATTCCGGCTAAAAGCATACAAGTGCTGTAATGTGCCTCTCCGTGGGTATCTGGTAACCATGTATGTAAGGGTATAATCGGCGATTTGACAGCAAAAGCAATAAGAAATCCCATATAGAATATTATTTCTAGCGCCACGGGATACGATTGATTAGTTAATGTTTCGAAATTTAATGTTGGTTCATTCGAACCATATAAACCGACACCCAGAATTCCCATTAATAAAAAAACAGAACTTCCCGCAGTGTACAAAATAAACTTTGTAGCTGAATACAAACGTTTCTTTCCCCCCCACATGGATAAAAGTAGATAAACGGGAATTAATTCCAATTCCCACATGATGAAAAAAAGTAAAATGTCTCGAGAAGAAAATGGTCCTATTTGACCGCTATACATTGCTAACATCAGGAAATAGAATAATTGGTATTCTCGAGTAACCGGCTGAGCCGCTAACGTGGCTAAAGTGGTGATAAATCCCGTCAGTAAAATAGGTCCTATAGAGAGTCCATCTATTCCAAATCTCCAGTAAAAATCAAAAAAATTGATCCATTTATAATTCTCCGTCAGTTGGATTAGTGGATCATCCAATTGGAAATGATAACAAAATGCATAGGTTGTTAGAAGGAGATCGATTAAGCATATACAAATGCTATACCACCTAATTACCTTATTTCCCCTATGAGGAAATAAGAAGATTAAAGAACCCCCGGCTATTGGCAAAACTACAACTATTGTTAACCAAGGAAAATAATTCGTGATAAAAATAAGATACACTTGGGCCAGAAAAGCCCGCGCTCAAAAGAAAATAGAAAAAAATCTTTTCTATTTTCTTTTGAGCACGGGTTTTTGCCAGTAAAAAAACGTATTTGTGTGGTGTTTTTTGAAACGTATCAATAACCTAGACCCATACTTCGAGTTGTTTCATGCCATAAATAAACTCGAACACTTAAGAAATCTGTCGGACAGGCGGACTCACACCTCTTACAACCAACACAGTCCTCTGTTCTTGGGGCAGAAGCTATTTGCTTAGCTTTACATCCATCCCAAGGTATCATTTCTAATACATCTGTGGGACAGGCTCGGACACATTGAGTACATCCTATACATGTATCATAAATCTTTACTGAATGTGACATTGTATCTATAGTAATTTTTGAACATCAAAAATGAAAATTATCGATCTAGTAAACTCGTAAATGAATCATATATTTATACACCAGATGAATCAATGATTTGTCAGAATTTTGCTAATCAAAATAGACGTCTCGATAAATTTAGAAGAACGAAGAGAAGAGGACCAGGATACTTTGATTCTTATGATTTCGCAAACGCAAACATGATCATACGTTGTGTAGCATACATGCTAATTTGAATTGATAAATATTACACTATTCAAAATTCTACTTTTGATTAATTATGATTAATGCTATTTATTCAACAAATTCGATTGATTGATACGGGTTGATTTTCTGTTACGAGAAATTGAAGAAACAATAGCCGGTCCGATAGCTGCTTCAGCGGCTGCAATAGCGATAACAAAAATTGAAAAAATATTTCCTTTTAATTGGCGATTATCAAAAAAATCAGAAAAAGTTACGAGATTTATATTAACTGCATTCAGTATAAGTTCAAGACACATAAGGGCTCTAACCATATTTCGGCTTGTGATCAATCCATAGATACCGATAGAAAATAAATAGGCACTCAAAACAAGTACATGTTCGAGCATCATTGACCAACTCCTTATCAATTTTGATTCATTTCAATATGAACAACAATTCAACAGATTCGATTGACTAAAGAATATAACAAACAAAAGAATAGATCGGCAATAAAAAAAATGGTTTCTACATAAAAACTATTTCACTTCACATAGAATTCGACAGAAATAAATGTGAGAAAATTGAATCTGGATTTATATTGCTAGTTCGCGAAAGATTTCTTATTGGCGAGCTACGACAATTGCACCTATCAAAGCAACTAAAAGAATTATTGAAATGAGTTCAAATGGAAGAAAAAAATCTGTTGATAAATGAATTCCAATTTGTTGACTAGTACTTATCAAATCTTGCTCAATAATCTGATTTGGTCTTGTAGTCCAAATAATTCCGTACCATGATGTATCTGGAATAGTAGTTATTAGTGAAACAAAAATACTTGTACAAACCATCAAAGTAATTCCATCCCCAACGGTCCAAAGATGAAAATCTTGGTAATATTCTGAGCTATTCATGAACATCACAGCAAATATGATTAAAATGTTAATAGCTCCCACGTAAATAAGTAGCTGTGAGGCAGCTACAAAATGGGAGTTTGATAAAATATATAATAAAGATATACAAACAAGAACCAGTCCCAACGAAAAAGCAGAAAAAATTGGGTTGGGAAGTAATACTACTCCTAGACTTCCTAATACAAGACCCGATCCCAGAAAGACTAAAAGAAAATCATGTAGCGTTTCAGGCAAATCCATTATATGTAAAACAAAGACAAAGAAATGGAAATTTCATGACCTTATTGATATGACCAGGAAAAAAATTTTTATATACTTAAATTTCTCTTTGCATTGAAAAAAAATTCTAAGGAGTTTGAATTGATATAAGTACAGTTATATAATCAACGTCATTCCAGTCTTTATATGAAAGAGTAGTTTGAAACTATACTAAAACTAAAGTATAAAAGTATATATATATAACATATAACATATATAACTATTTAATATTTAAGATTTGGATACTATATTTATCTATTCTAGAATATATTTCTATAATCTAAAATATAATGTAGACTATTTCTAATCTGATATATAATATAATTAATATTTATTTCTTTTTTTTTAATATTTAAAAAATTTTTTTTTAGTAAAATTATCAAAATCTTATTTATATTATATATTATTCTATTATATATATATTCTAGAATAGATAAATATAGTATTTAATTATAAAAAATCTTATTTATTTATTTATTTGAATTATTTATTTGAATTGTTCGAATTGTATAATCATCAATTACTGACATTGGTAAACGGCCCAAAGCAATTTGATTATAATTCAATTCGTGACGATCATAAGTCGAAAGTTCATATTCTTCAGTCATTGATAAACAATTTGTTGGACAATACTCAATACAGTTACCACAAAAAATACAGATTCCGAAATCAATACTGTAATTAAGCAATCGTTTCTTTCGAATATCAGTTTCCAGTTTCCAATCAACAACGGGTAAATCTATAGGACATACACGAACACATACTTCACAAGCAATACATTTATCAAATTCAAAATGTATTCGACCGCGGAAACGTTCCGATGTGATTAATTTTTCATAAGGATATTGAATAGTTACAGGTAAACGATTTGCGTGAGATAAGATAATCATGAAACTTTGACCAATGTACCTTGCAGCTCGGACTGTTTGTTGACCATAATTCATGAACCCAGTTACCATAAGGAACATATCGTAAATATCTATGAATATTTTTGTTTTATTTCTTTCTCTTATTTGAGACAAGTAATGAATTATAGAAGATCAATCTTTTATAGTGAAAACAATTGAGACGAAGTTGTTAATAATAGATTACCGAGAGAAATGGGTAAAAGAAATTTCCATCCAAGATTTAATAATTGATCCATTCTTAGCCTAGGCAAAGCCCATCTTGTTATAATAGAAAGGAATAAGAAAAAATAAGTTTTAGCTAATGTAATAAACAGATCAATTGTAGTTCCAAAAACTCCATATGTTTTATTTATTTCAAAAAACTCAGAAACGAATATGTACGGAATAGAGATATTTGAACCGCCCAAGTAAAGAACTGTTACAAATAATGAAGAAATTAATAGGTTTAAATAGGAAGCAACATAAAATAAACCAAATTTGATACCCGAATATTCTGTTTGATAACCCGCTACTAATTCTTCTTCCGCTTCTGGTAAATCAAAAGGTAATCTTTCACATTCCGCTAGCGAAGAAATTAGAAAAACGATGAAACCCATAGGTTGACGCCACAAATTCCATCCCCAAAAACCATATTTTGATTGCGCATCAACTATATCAACTGTACTTAAACTGTTAGATAATCCTAGTCGGTGATAACATTACTGTTCCCATCTCTATTACAGAACCGTACATGAGATTTTCACCTCATACGGCTCCTGGAAAGCCTTAAGTAAATCTAAGGACCGGGCCGATTTTTTATCTCTTGATATATCCCTAAGATAGATAAGATTCAAATCTATCGGACGGTTCTGAATTAGACCAATTCAATTCTGTCTGTTCTAATAAATAATTAAATAAGAAAGAGAAATCCATTTTAATAAAAGATACAAAAGGTACTTCTGAATTGATCTCATCCCTTAAAAATCAAAATTTGAATTTGTTGAGTAATAACTGAATTCTTCAATAAAATACTCTTTTAAAATTATCAATAACCCTCATCATTTTCAATTACGAAAAAGAATTACACATTAGTTTCTTAATTATGACATGAATTTTATCTCCATGAATATGGATATTGATTTCTTGTGTTTTTTTCGTTCCTATTCTTCTTTTTTGTGCTATGAAAAAGGGACTTAAAAAATTGAAAAGGATTTTTTCGTTCCTGATAGTAATTTATTTAATCAGTGGATGGAAGCATACTCTGGATCGGAGTTGTGGGGAGTACTGCTTGATTTTTTCTACCAACTTAAAGCCCCAATTAGTATTCTTTTTCTATTATGCGTAAATTCTCTTTAGGATGATTTACAAAATCTGCGTTACTAATCCTTTGTGTATCTTGGTGTTTCTAACCATCCACTCCTTTTTTTATTAACCCCCCTTATTTATGTTAATACATCTATGATAATTTATACAAATGGTAACTAAAATTCAATAAGGTTGGTCTTTGGAGCCCGCTTCAAAACAGGATGACTAATTATCCAATCTTGGGTTAAATGGCCTCTTCTGTTTATAATTTTATTTCACTTCATTCTTATACATAGAAAATGAGACTCAATATTTTTACTGCCATTTAAGATCATCATACTATCTATTAACTATAAGTAATATAGTATTCTGAAATTATATTCAATAGAAGCTGTTTTATTTCACTCATATAACTATCAGATTTAGTTCTTCAATCCGAATTGTGAAAAAGAAAATTCAGATAATGAAAGTATCTATTCAATTAATTCGACTCTTTTCTTATATAGTACTATAAAGAGAGGAATCGAATTAATTGAATAGCTTTTTCTGTTTCAACGAATCGCACGTAGAGATATTGATAAGACACATAGAGTTAATGGTATTTCATAACTAATCGATTGAGCAGCAGCTCGTAGACCACCCAAAAAGGAATATTTATTATTTGACCCATATCCTGACATAAGAAGTCCAATGGGAGCAATACTCGAAATAGCAATCCATAAAAAAACACCTATATTGAAATCAGATAAAACAAAGTTATAACCAAAAGGAATTACTGAATAGCTTAGTAGAATTGATATGACTGATATGGATGGTCCGATACTGAATAAACGAATATCTCCCCTAGATGGAATAAGATTCTCTTTGAAAAGTAGTTTTGTTCCGTCTGCTAGAGCTTGAAGAACTCCAAAAGGACCGGCGTATTCAGGTCCAATACGCTGTTGTATCCCTGCAGATATTTCTCTTTCTAACCATACAATTGCTAGTACACTTATTGTGATTCCCAATACAAGAATCAAAATAGGTACAAGTACCCATAGAATTCCATAGACCTCTTTTAAAGATTCCAATCCGGAAAAAGAATTGATATCTTGGACTTCCGTTGTATCAATTATCATTTCAACGATCAATTTCTCCCATAATGATATCTATGCTACCTAGTATTGTCATAATATCAGCCAATTTCATTCTTTTAACTAATTGAGGAAGAATTTGCAAATTGATAAAACCGGGAGGACGGATTTTCCATCTCCAAGGAAAACCATTCTGATCTCCTATTAGAAAGATTCCTAATTCTCCCTTGGGGGCCTCAACTCTTACATAAAGTTCTTGTTTCGGCAATTCAAAAGTCGGAGACGATTTTTTACCAATGAATCGATATTCAAAATCATTCCATTTGGGCTCCTTTTCTCTATCAAAGCAGCGGATTTCTAAATTTTCATATGGCCCGCCAGGAATTCCTTCCAAAGCCTGTTGAATAATTTTTATGGATTCCGTCATTTCACCAATTCGAACTAAATAACGAGCTAATGAATCTCCTTCTTTTTGCCATTGAACTTCCCAATCAAATTCCTCGTAACACTCATAATTATCAACTTTACGTAGATCCCATTGTATTCCGGAAGCCCGAAGCATCGGTCCTGATAAACCCCAATTTATTACTTCCTCTCTACCAACAACACCTACTCCCTCAACCCGTTCTAAAAAAATAGGATTTCGCGTAATAAGGTTTTGATATTCAACAACCCTTGTTAAAAAATAATTGCAGAAATCAAAACATTTATCTATCCAACCATAAGGTAGATCAGCCGCTACCCCTCCGATACGAAAAAAATTATGCATCATTCTCATACCTGTCGCAGCTTCAAATAGATCATATATTAATTCTCTTTCTCTAAAAATATAGAAAAAAGGGGTTTGTGCACCAATATCTGCCATAAAAGGTCCCAGCCATAGTAGATGAGAAGCTATACGACTTAACTCCAACATAATTACTCGGATATAGCTGGCTCTTTTAGGGACTTGAATATTTCCCAATTGTTCCGGTCCGTTTACGGTTATTGCTTCCGTGAACATAGTAGCTAAATAATCCCAACGTGTTACATAAGGCAGATATTGTATAATTGTTCGGTTTTCCGCAATTTTTTCCATCCCTCTGTGTAAATAACCCAATATTGGTTCACAATCAATAACATCTTCACCATCCAGAGTAACAATAAGTCGAAGAACACCATGCATTGATGGGTGGTGAGGTCCCATATTGACTATCATGAGGTCTTTTCTTGTAGCTGGGACATTCATAGGTTTTTCCTCGATTCATTCTTCCATGAATCGTTAAAAAAAAGTTCATCAAAATTCAGGATCTAAGAAATCGAATAATTGAAAATGACTCTTGAAATTAACGAATTTGTGACTCCCTAATACCCAACTGATTTATTAATTTTTTATAACGTATTCTATCTTTCTTTGCCAAATAAGACAGTAGTCGTTGCCGTTTTCCCAGAATTTTACGTAAGCCTCTTTGAGATAAATAGTCTTTTCGGTGTAATTCAAAATGTGAAGTAAGTCTTCGTATCTTATTAGTGAAATTGACCACTTGAAATTCAACTGATCCGGGGTTTTCTTCTTCTTTTTTTTTTTGTGAAATAACAGGTATAAACGAATTTTTTATCATAAAATAAAATGAAAGCTTTCCTCTCCCCTCCTTTTTGATAGATACTTTTATTGATCAGTAATAGTAATGACACTCATTTTGAATTTTGTATATAAGATTATCTTAATTTACTTAACAATTCTGCTTAACAATTCTGCTTAACAATTCTGAATTTCTTTTTTTTTCAAATTTGTTATTATTAAGCAATCCAATTCAAATAGATAGAAAAATACTATATTTATGGATTCACAAAATAAAAAATTCTATTGTATACTTCAAAAAAAATAAGACAATTTTTTTGATTCCTTTTTCTATCTAATGGATACATCATTGAATTAGTATCAATACCACAATGCGTGTGCGCATTTATTTTAATTTAGATATATATATAAATTAAAAATTTTTAAATATTTTAATTTATATATATATCTTCGCATATCAGATATGTTACGAGAAATATTACGATAACGATAAATAGAAGATAAATGAGAGGATTATCAATCAAATTTTCAATCGCGGATACATTAGTATCCTTAATATACTGAAACGGCTTCCATTATGGGTATCAAACCAATAGCGATTTATACAAGCTAAATCTTCTAATCGATAATTTGGCCAAAGAAAGAATTTTAAATTCATTAGTTTTTTTGTTTCTCTATCAAGATCTTTATTTTTAGCCAAAACTTGACAGCAATTATTTATTTTATTCTCATTGTAATTTATTGTGTTAGTATTTCTAGGATTGAAACAAATTAGAATTCTCAATTCTCTACGGCGTCTAGTGGACAAAATATTTTCCGGAACAAGCAAATCATAATGATTTTTATCAACACCCCCTTTTTCTGGGTTTCTTTGAAACATTTGGCGCTTTTTCTTATGAATCAAAGATAGGCTTGTGGTTTGATACATAAAAAATTGTTCATAGTTTTTTCTAGACAGGCGAACAGGTTCAATAAAAAAGAATTGTTTTTCCACCAATTCGGTATTGTCCTTAAATCCTGTAAGAGTGAAATCCGTATGATTCTGAATCGCCATAGTATCTAGACTTAGATCTCCCCTTTGAATAGAGATTATAAAAAATTTTTTTATATTTTTCAATCTAATCAGGAGACAATAAAATTTGATATTATTCATTATTCTTTCTTGTAGGGAACTATGATAGTTCAAATGAAAACCTAAATACTTTTCTAGTAAGAAATCCCGTTCTCCCTTTAGATCGTTCCTGTATAGATTTTCATCTATACTATTATCACCATTTTCCCTGTCTGATCTTTCATAATCTTGGTTTGAGAGAGATGATTTTAGATTCTCATATTCTTCTATAGATTTTTGTGCTCCATTTTGAGTGTCTAAATAGAATTCATCAAAATCTATTCTTTTTTTCTTTCTAGTGATGTTTTTAGTATCACTAACATCTTTTCCATAAAAATCGAAAAAAAGTAATTTGGTTGGTAGGATCCAAGGATTCTTCTTATATGCATGATAAGATTTCCATAATTTCAAAAAGAACCCCAATTTCGGATTCGATTTCGATATGGAATGATTTCGTCTTTCTACATCCATTACCATCCAATCAAAATACTTTCTATCCAAATCTTTTTCCATATCTATAATAACATCTTCCGCTATATAATTTTGGATAGAGATATCACCCGTTATATCCAAAAATTCTTTTTTACGTGTGTTGTCATTATAAGAAATTGCTTGGTTTTTGTTTGCTTGGAATGGTGATCTATATCCATAAATATCTGATTTTTGCTTATCTGCATAATTAATATATTTATATGCCAAAAGATCATATCCATATTGTTTTTTTATTTTTTTATTTAATTTTAATAAGTCCACTTGTTGTTTTTTGTAAAGAATTAATCGTGTTTTTTCATTTTCATATGAATCATATTCTGAATCATATTCGATTAAATCTTTATTTTGAGCCACACGATGTTCATTGATTCTATTTCTCCAGTTTTGTGGTACTAATCTCGACCATCTGCTCTCAGGTAAATCATATTGATAATGAACCTTTAACCAATTTGTCCATTGATTCATTACAGAATCGGAAACTTTCTTATGTCTTAATTTTGAATTAAATATTCCTTGTATTCTAAAAAAATAATCCTTTATTTCATTCTTAAGAAAAAAAGATCTTCCATGAGATTCAAAAATAGATCTTAACTTATACTTATATACGTTAATAACTTGGATTTGTGATAATTTAAAAAACACATATGCTTGTGACAAAGAAGATACGTCACAAGAATTCTGTGAATTCGTATTCGTAATATTACAAGATTTGTGTATAATCGACATAAATGGAATTATACTTTGATTTGTTTTATCAATTCTTTCTGCATTTGTTTTTTTATTGTCATTCTTTGTAGATTTATTTACAATTTTTTTTGTTGATTCAAGAAAAAGTTCTCCATTGATCCTAGGAATACTAATGATACATAAAAGGATATCTATGTATACCCTTTCCATGAAAAATTTGAAAAAAGAATACGATTTACGGGTTAATCGAACATTTCTTCTTTGTAATATTTGGAAAATATTTTTTTGTAATTCTAATCTTTTAGCATCATAAGTTGTTTTGTTCGAATTCAAATCTTTCTCTGAAGTTATAACCTCCCCCTTTTCTTCTTGTGTCATTTTTTCTATTTGTTTTGTGATTGTCTTTGTTTTAACATTAAGATCTTTTATCTTTTTTTCTGTCAATGAACAATTTGTCCAATTAATAGATTGAATTAGAACGGGTGATTCGTAAATCATTGGATTATTCTTACTGATTGTTGAATTTTTTTTGCTTTCACTCAATTCATCTATTTTTTTGAATCTAAATAGAATACTTTTGATGTTCCATTTTCCTATTTCTTTTAAGATAGTTAGAAACCATTTTTTGCTTTCATTTAAAACTTTTAGAACTAGAAAAAAACGATTTTTCAAATCTTTGTTCAATTGTTTTTTAATTTTTTTAAAAATGGGACCCAAAAATGAAAATGGATTTGGGAAATAATTATCAAGGTATGATTCGACTTGTGTTCCACAAGCTGTTAAAAACCAGAAGTTTTTTTTTTTCACGTTTTTTTTTTCAGTAGATCTTTTTTTTTTTTCAGTAGATCGTACCTTAGATTTGTGCCAAGGTTTCAGAACAAAAGGAGATAAGATCCTTATCTGAAGACCCTCTGTTAACCAGTCGTTTGGAAATTCTTTGTTGGATACAGGAATGCCCTGATAGGTGCATTTAATATGCACTTCTTTTTTCCAATCCCTAAAATCTTCTGACCATTCGGGATTTTGAAATAATAGTATACGAATGATATTTTTAGTTATTATCAATGAAGGTAATAGAATATATTTTCTAAGAAATGATTGGATTATTATTACAAAGCTTCTAATTATTAGACCATATAGAATGCTCTCCCAGGCTTCTTCTATTTCTGTAAGTCTTTTTTCGTCGTTGTCTTTTTTTTCCTCTTTTTGATCCTCTTCTATCCTTTTCTCAAAAGCCAAAAATTCTGAATTGTCTGTACCTTTTTTCCTGAAATATTCTTTCAAATATTGGGATATATCATCGAAAAGATCACCAAAAAAGAACGAGGATTTTTTGATTTTGTCCAAAAAAAGGGGGGAATGGGCATTTCTTTGAAAGAGTTTCCAAGTCACTGTTTTACGCCTTTGAGCGCGCATAGATCCTCTGATTAATTCTCGGTTAAAATCGGGTTCGCGTGAATAATTTAGTAAAGACAATTCTTGATTTGGTTCAATCGTATCATCAATATTACTAGTATGACTATCCTCATTGTCATCAGTATTATATATACTCATAGTATTCAAATCTTCATTGTAATTCTCTGTTTTACTATTAAAAATCACTATACGGTCGGCTTTTCGGCAACGAATCTGAGCTTCCTTTCCTAGTCCTTCCGTCAGTTGCTCCAAGTCGTCGATTAAGTTGTATGACCATCGAGGAACTTTTTTACTGATTTCGTTTATTCCAATACATTTTTTTCTATTAAAAATTGTTTCATCGTTCAGATCAGTTCTAATTGAGTCGAATAAGAATTTTTTTTTTCTATTTTTTTCTTCGGAATAGATTTTTACTTGTTCATGTTCTGGAAATAAATAAAGTCCGTCAAAATTCAAACTTGATACTGATTTTTCCGAAAATTTACTGATAAAGTTAAAAAAAAAACCTATTTCAGTTAATAATGATTTTCTATCAAATGGATCTATTTTCTGTTCAAATTCTGGATAATGACTATTTATAGCAAGAAGGAGACCATGAATCTTATTTATCAAAATGGAATTTGTTGTGTAAGTTTCATTTTGAATTGATGGTGAAAAGCTTGTTTGGATTTGTCCACGAAAGCGTCCATTCAAGAAAGGATCATATATTTGACTTATATATTTTGTTTTCGTCTCATCCTTACACAATCTAATTCGGTTTTCGAATACATCCAGAGGAATAAATTCCTTATCTAGAACTTTTGCCCTTTTAAAAAATTCATTGCTTAGTTTCTTTCTTTTTTCTTTATTAGTAGAGCTCCAATAATTAGACAATTCATTATAGGAGATTTTATCTCTTGTGAAGAGATCCATTTTTTTTTCCATGATTTTAAGAAAAGTAGATAAATCGGGTGGATACGTGAAAGATATTCTTTCTTTTCCATCACTTTGACATATATGAAAAAAAAATTGTGAATTTTCATTTCTTACGACATTTTCAAAGTGATCATTTTTTATATATCGCAATGGACGATTCCATCGTTGAAAATCGAAAAGAATAGTTACAAGAGGTTTTTGAAATCCGAAGAGATCCTTCTCTTCCTCGTCCTTCTCTTCCTCGTCCTTCTCTTCCTCGATTTTGTCCAAAGTCTTATCGTTTGGCGAAAAGAGATAAGAAGAAAGATCTTCTTCGATGAATCTTTTGTGTTCTTGTTTAGTTTCGTCCGTTTCCGAATCTCTTTCAACATCGATTTCTCCAATTTCATTGTTTTCTTCAATTTCTAACATTTCATCAGTAAAAAAATGAGGAAGCGGTATTCTGCCTAAATAGTGTAAAAGGGTAATAAATGAAAAAACAACAAATATTTGACCCACATAATTTCGAAATTTTAACATAATGTACTTATCAAATCGAATAGTTACCTTCGATTTGATCGAATTATTTTGCTGTAACCAGACTAATATCAATCCAATCCATTTCATCAAAAAGATGTGACCAATTAACCAACCAACAAAACTACTTGTTAAGAATAACAATTTATTGTTGCATCGAAAGAGATAAATGTTCACTAATCTTATTAAGATTGAACTTGGAAAAAGAAGGGGGTTTAATAACTGAAAAAGAAGATTGTTAAAGAATACTTTGTAAATACTAAAATTGCGTATTGAATTTTGATTCTTGTATCTGTAATCCAACTTGTATCCAGAATCCAAATAGTAGTATTTGTCATTTTTGTCAAAGAAATTTAATAAAAGATACGGTAGAGTTAGGGCAGTTATTGTATGAGGTCTACTCAATGCTAGATGCAAAGGCGCATAATAGATCGATATGAACATCATGAGCTGTCCTGTAATAAACCCAGTTGTTGCTGATACTTTCTTCTCGGTCCTTTCTTCCATAACCCGGGCTCGAATAAGGAAGAGATAAGAGGGCCCTATGGAGAATGTGGTCAGAAATCCATAATAGAGTCCGACCACAACGACCGAATTCACTATTTTCAGGCATAAAGATACTAGATAATCTAGTATAAAAGATTGATAAATCATGGCATCTCTCCTTGATTTTTTTGTATTGCAATTTTGATTATTGCAATTTTATTATTATTATTATATGA